TATTAATTAAATTTTTTTTTTTATTTTTTTTAAAATTTTTTTAAATATTTTAAATATATATTAAAAGCAATTTTTACATTACAAAATTTTTTAATTAAATTAATAATTTTTTTATTTTTAATTTTTTTTTATAAATAATTTATAATAATTTAAAATAAAAATTATATTTAATAAAAAATATATTTAAATATAAATTATTAATAATATAATTAAATAATTTATATATTAAATAATAATTTTATAATATTTTTTATTATTAAAATTTTAATAAATATAATAATTATTTTATTTATATTTATATTTATTAAATAAATTTATATATTAAATAATAATTTTATAATATTTTTTATTATTAAATTTTTAATATATATAATTAAATTTTTATTTATTTTTATAAATATAAAAAAAATATATTTATTAAATTAAATTTTTATTTATTTAAAAAAAATATATATATATATTAAATAAATATATATATATATATATATATATATTATAATATAATAATTATATAATTAATATTAATTATAAATAATATAATAAATCTACCCTCTACTTATAAAGAGGGTAGATTTAATTATATATAATTTTAATAATTAATAAATATATATTATAATATAAATCATAACAATTATTTATAATTAAATATTTATATATATAATTTAATTATAAATAAATCAATCTTTTTTTTTAGTTTATATAAAAAAAAAAAGATTGAATATAATAGTATAGTTTATTTATTAATGTTTTTAAAATATTTATTAAAGTTATATTTATAGTAAATATTTTATAATTATAAATTATTTAGTTTATTATTAGGAAATTAAAATCATATTTATAATTATTTCAATTTTATTATTTAATTTATATTAATTTTAGTAATTTTAAAATAATAGTAATTTAATATTTTATAAGATTATTTAACTTACAATCTTAAATTATTATTTTTTTTAAAAAATTTATTATAAAATTGGATTAAGTTACAAAGGTTAATCTTGTAAATAATTTTACAGTTTTTCTATACATTTTCGTTCAGCTAATAGGTTAATTAACGATAAGTTTATCATACAATTAAATTTAGCTTTTTAAGCCGAGGATAATTGCATTTTTTATGATTTATAATGCTCCCCAACAGCATTGAAATTAACGATGCCCCCTAGTTGCTGTTTTCTGTTCCCGAAAATTTCGAAAATTGAATTTAAGTTTGATTAATTTTTATTTAGGTTATAAAATTGGATTAAGTTACAAAGGTTAATCTTGTAAATAATTTTGCAGTTTTTCTATACATTTTCGTTCAGCTAATAGGTTAATTAACGATAAGTTTATCATACAATTAAATTTAGCTTTTTAAGCCGAGGATAATTGCATTTTTTATGATTTATAATGCTCCCCAACAGCATTGAAATTAACGATGCCCCCTAGTTGCTGTTTTCTGTTCCCGAAAATTTCGAAAATTGAATTTAAGTTTGATTTTTTCTTAAAAATTAATTACTTATGGGTATTATACGTTCTATTTTTAATTTTTTATTTTTTCAGTAATAAGTGTTTTAATATTGATATTTTCAATTAAGCTACATATTTATTTTAGAAAAATATTGTGCCAGCATTCGCGGTTACACAATATATAAAAATTAATTTTTTAAGTTTTAATTATTATATAATGAAGTTAAAATTTATCTACTTAAGTGAAATTTTTTTTTTAAAATATTCTTCTTTGTAAAATTTACTAAATCTCTTTTTAAACCAGGATTAGATACCCTGTTATTTTTTATTTAATATATAATACTTTAACATTATTAGTTATTTTCTATTAAATTTGAATAATTTGGCGGTAAATTTTTATTAGGGGAACCTGTCCTATAATTGATAAACCACGATAGGTTTTACTTAAATTTTATTTGTATACCTCTATATTTTAAGTATTTTTTAAAGAATATACTTTTTTTATTTTAATAATTTATATTAGGTCAAGGTGCAGTTATTTTTTAAGTAAGTGTGGGTTACTATAAATTTTTATATTTAGGATATTTAAATATAAATTTAAATTGAATTAGGATTTAATAGTAATTTAAAATAATTATTTTATTTGAATTTTTATTAAATTTATGCACATATTGCCCGTCACTCTCATTTTAGTTGAGATAAGTCGTAACAAAGTAATTGTACTGGAAAGTGTAATTAGAATCTCGAAATGTAGCTTATTTAAAGCTATTTATTTACATTAAATTGAAAATTTTTAATTCTTTTCGATTAGTTAAAAAATATATTTTTATAATTTTTTTTTCGTATTTAGTATAAATAATTTTCTTGTTAATATTTCTGTAAAGGCTTTTATATTAAAGTTTTATCTATGTATTGTACCTTTTGTATCAGGGTTAATTTACTATATAAATTATTTTTATTTCCCGAAATTAAAGTATTTAATATAATTTAATTTTATCTGTGGCAAAATATTTTTGTAAATTTTATTAATAATTAAAAGTTAATTGACTTTTTTTATATCTGGTTACTTTAGATTAAATTTAATTTTAAATTATTTATTTTTGTTATTTTTTATTTTTAATTTTATTTTATTAGGGATAATCTTAATATGTTTATATAATAATAAAATATTTATTTGAATTAATTTTTAAATTTTATATTAAGTTTTTAATTAATTACTTTAAATTTTTCATATTTTTTTAAATTTATTTTTTTATAAAGTATATTTAATTATTTATAAATATTTTTTACAATGATTAAATTAGTAAAGTATTAAATTATAATAATTGAACTCGACAAATATTTTTTCCAACTGTTTAACAAAAACATTTCCTTTAGATTTAAATTTAAAGGTAATTTCTGCCCTATGATTAATTAAATGGCTGCAGTATTCTGACTGTACAAAGGTAGCATAATAATTAGCCTTTTAATTGAAGGCTTGTATGAAGGAATTAATGAGATATAAATTATAATGATTTATAATTCTAAAATTTGATTTTTTAGTAAAAAAGCTGAAGTATTAATATGGGACGAAAAGACCCTAGAGAACTTTTATTAGATTATTAATTATTATTTTATTATAATAAGTTTTAATAATTTATTTTTTATTGGGGTGATAAATAAATTTTAAACTTTATTTTTTTAAATATCAATAAGATAATAATAATGATTCAATAGGTTGGTTTAAGTTTAAGTTACCTTAGGGATAACAGCGTAATTTGAATGGAGAGTTCTTATTTATATTCAAGTTTGCGACCTCGATGTTGAATTAAGATAAATTTTTGGAGCAGCATCTTTTTAATTAAGTCTGTTCGACTTTTAATTTCTTACATGATTTGAGTTCAAACCGGTGTAAGCCAGGTTGGTTTCTATCTTTATTTTAAGTGTTTATTTTAGTACGAAAGGACCAAATATACTATTTCTAGTTAATAATAAAAATTAATAAATTTAATTAGCTAGATTGGCAGATTTATGCATTAAATTTAGAATTTAATAAAATGATTTTTATCATATTTAGTAATTTTATTAATTACTAGTTTATTATTACTTTTAATAATTCTTGTAGCAGTTGGGTTTTTTACCTTATTAGAACGAAAAATTATAGGGTTTAGACATAATCGGAAGGGACCTAATAAAGTTGGTTATTTTGGTATTTTCCAACCTTTTAGAGATGGTATAAAATTATTTTTAAAAGAACAAATTTATCCTACTAATTCAAATTTTTTAATATATTTCGTTTGTCCTATTTTTAGACTTTTACAATCTTTATTTGTTTGAGCTTTATTTCCATTTTATGTTAATTGTTTAAATTTTAATTATGGTCTTTTATTTTTTTTATGCTGCTCAAGAGTTAGAGTTTATGGATTAATTATTTGTGGGTGATCTTCTAATAGAGTTTATTCACTATTAGGTTGTATTCGTAGTGTCTCCCAAGCTATTTCTTATGAAGTTTCTTTGTCTTTAATTTTGTTAGGTTATTTCTTTTTATGTGATAGTTATAGTTTAATTAGATTTAACATGACACAATCATTAAGTTGATTTATTTTTTTTTCTATCCCAATATTTTTTTGTTGGCTTTCGTGCTGTTTAGCAGAGACTAATCGAACTCCTTTTGATTTCTCTGAAGGAGAGAGAGAGTTAGTCTCTGGATTTAATATTGAGTACGGTAGAGGTGGGTTTGCATTTCTTTTTATTGCTGAATATGCAAGAATTATTTTTATAAGATTAATTACTTCATTGATTTTCTTAGGGGGTAATTTTTATTCTTTCTCGTTTTTTTTAAAGGTTATATTTATCTGTTTTTTCTTTGTTTGAATTCGGTGTACTTTACCTCGTTATCGTTATGATAAATTAATGTATATAGCTTGAAAATGTTATTTACCTCTTTCTTTAAATTATATTATTCTTTTTATTTTGATTAAGTTTATTATTTTTTATCATTTTTTTTAGCTTAAGTTAATAAGTTTAAACCTTTCTATTATTTTCAAAATAATTGCTTTAGTATAAGCTAAATAACTTTAATTAACTAGTTAATTTGTCTCATTGTTTAACTATAATAGGGTCTGTAATAAAATAAGAAAAATATAGAACTGTTAATATTGCACCAATATCAGTGTAAGGTAATTCTACAGGTCGTGCCCCGATTCATGTTAATAAAATTGTAGTAGTTAAAAAAATTCATAGATTTAATTGTGCTAATGGGTAGAATCTAATTCCTTTGAATTTTATTTTTATAGAAAAAGGTAGAATTAATAAGATTAAAATTGACGCAAACAATGCTATTACTCCTCCTAGTTTATTAGGAATTGAACGTAAAATTGCATATGCAAATAAAAAATATCATTCTGGTTGAATGTGCACTGGCGTCACTATTGGGTTTGCATTAATGAAGTTATCAGGGTCTGATAGTAAAAAAGGTTCACTAAAATTTAATACTAATAAGAATGATAATGCTATAGTAATTCCTACTAAGTCTTTAATAGAAAAATAAGGATGGAAAGGAATTTTATCTGAATTTGAGTTTAATCCAATAGGATTATTTGACCCTGTCATGTGTAAAAAAAAAATATGAATAATTACTATTATAGTAATAATGAATGGTAGTATAAAATGTAATCTAAAAAAACGATTTAGTGTTGCATTATCTACAGCGAACCCCCCTCAGATTCAATTTACTAATATTGTACCAATATAAGGAAATGCTGAAAGTAAATTAGTAATTACTGTTGCCCCCCAGAATGATATTTGTCCTCAAGGTAATACATACCCAAGGAAGGCTGTAGCCATAGTTAATAATATAATAATTACACCAGTAATTCATGTTTTTACAAATTTGTAAGATCCATAATAAATACCTCGTCCTGTGTGTAAATAAATACAAATAAAAAATATTGAAGCTCCATTAGAATGTACAGATCGTAATAATCATCCATAGTTTACATCTCGTATAATATGTCTTAAACTGTTAAAAGCAGTTTCAATTGTAGGTCTATAGTGTATAGATAATAGAATTCCTGTTACTAATTGAATTGCTAAGCATGATCCCAATAAAACTCCAAAATTTCATCATAGAGAAATATTAATAGGAGCTGGTAAGTCCACAATTGAGTAATTAAGAATTTTAAAAATTGGATTTTTTTTTCGTAAAGGCTTATTCATTTATTTATTATAGGATCGTAAGGGCCCATAGTGGTGTTTAACAATATTAGACACACATACTATTGTAATTAACAAGTATAACACTATTATAATAGTTATTATTATCGATTTTATGTTGTAAATTTTGATTAATGATAGATCATTATCATATGATAATTCTATTATTTGTGTTTCTTTAGGTTGATTTTCAATTAATATATCATCTGTTATTAATAGTAAAATTAAGATTATTAAGGTTAAATTTATTTTAATTTTGAATTTTTCATTTGATGCAATTCTTCTTATATATATAAAAATAATTAATAATCCTCCAATTATTATTAAAAATGTAATTATTGCGAATCAAGATGTAGATAAAATTGTATTGATTAATAAAATTATTATTATAGTTTGTGTTATTAATAGAATACCTAATGATATAGGATTTTTTATTAATGTAGCAGCAGATCTAATGATTAGTATAATTTTTATAATTATAAATTTAATGTCAGCATGTAGTTTATTTAAAATTTAAATTTTGGGGATTTAAGAAGTGTTATTCACTTTGCTGATGATTTAAGAGGTTACCTCAAATTTGATTTACAAAATCAATATTTTTATTAAATTATTAAAACTTATGATATTTAATTTGGTTTCCTTAATTTTTTTTTTTAGAATTGTAAGTCTAATTATTATTCGTAAACATATTCTTTTATGTCTTATTAGCTTAGAAATGGTAGTAATTAGTTTACTTTTACTTATTTTACTTTATTGTTCAATATTTAATTATTCTTTTTACATTTATTTATTTATAATGACTTTCTATGTTTGTGAAGGTGTAATTGGGTTAAGAGTTTTAGTTATAATAATTCGTTGCCATGGTAATGATTACCCAAATTCGTTAATTTTATGATAAAGTTGATTTTGTATTTATTGTTTATAATCCCTGGTTTATTTTTGCGTTTAAATGATTGTTGACTATTATTTCAGTTTAGTTTATTAATTTCTTTATTATTGTTTTGTTTTTATTATATTAATAGTTATTTTTCAGCTATTTCCTATTTTATAGGAATTGACTATTATTCTTATGGTTTAATTCTTTTAAGAATTTTAATTATTTCATTAATAGTTATTTCTAGAAATAGTATTAAAGATTTAAATAATAATTATTTATTTATATTAATATGTTTATTACTTTGCTTTATTCTTATTATGATTTTTTGTAGTTTGAACATGTTTATAATATATGTTTTTTTTGAATTAAGCCTAATTCCTTTAATAGTATTAATTTTTGGTTGGGGTTACCAAGTCGAGCGTTTAATTGCTGGTCTTTATTTATTTTTTTACACATTATTTGCTTCTTTACCTCTATTTTGCATTTTAATTTATTTTTATGTAAATAATATAACTTTATTTTTTGATTATGATTATTATATTCCTTATTCCTTTTTTATTCATCTGTTTATAGTTTTTGCTTTTTTAGTTAAGTTGCCAATATTTATAGTTCATTTTTGGCTACCAAAAGCTCATGTTCAAGCCCCTATTTCCGGTTCTATAATTTTAGCAGGCGTGTTATTAAAGATTGGTGGTTATGGTCTTCTTCGTATTATATTTTTAAATGAATTTTTATGTATTAATTATGGCTTTATCTGGTATTCTTTAAGAATGGTAGGTGGTATTTTAGTAAGTTTAATTTGTTTAATTCAGGGTGATGTAAAGTGTCTTATTGCTTATTCATCTGTTGCTCATATAAGTTTATGTATTATAGGTTTAATAAGTATATCTAAGTGAGGGGTTTTAGGTTCATATTTTATAATAATTTCTCATGGTTTATGTTCTTCAGGCTTATTTTGTTTAGCCAATATTTCATATGAACGTCTTTCTAGTCGTAGTTTTTTTTTTAATAAAGGTTTATTAAATTTTATACCTAGAATATGTATTATATGATTTATATTTAGAGTATTTAATATAGGTTGTCCTCCTAGTTTAAATTTTTTAAGTGAAGTATTTATTTTAAATAGAATATTATTCTTTTGAGCTAATTCTTTTTATTATTTTATTTTTGTTTCTTTCTTTTCAGCTTGTTTTAGATTTTATCTGTTTAGATTTACTCAGCATGGATCTGTAAATTTTCTTTTTAGATATAGTTCTGGGTACATCCGTGAATATTTACTTTTGTCTGTTCATTTAATTCCTTTAATTTTAATTTTATTAAGAATAAATTCACTTTTTTAATTTAAATAGTTTAAATAAAATAAAGATTTGTGGTGTCTTAGATGTTAATCTAACTTTAAATTTTGTTAAAATTAAATTATTATATATATTGGGGGTTTTTTTTATCTTTTTTGTCTTTACTATTTTTTTTTACTTTCTTAAACTTAATTTTAGTTGATTATTCTTATTTTCTTGAATGAAAGATCTTGGAAGTTAATTCCTTTAGAATTTATTATGTTATTTTACTTGATTGGATTAGAACTCTCTTTATTTCCGTAGTTTTAATTATTTCTTCTATAGTTGTTTTTTATAGAATAAATTATATAGGAGTTGGTACCTACAGAAGAAATCGTTTTTTATTTTTAGTTATTTTGTTTGTATTTAGAATATTTTTAATAATTATTAGTCCTAATTTAATCAGAATTTTGTTAGGTTGAGATGGTTTAGGGTTAGTTTCTTACTGTTTAGTAATTTATTTCAATTCAATGAAAAGTTATTTAGCTGGTCTAATTACTTGTTTAACTAATCGTTTAGGTGATATTGGCTTACTAATTTCTCTTGCTTGGATAGTTTCTTTTGGAAGTTGACATTTTATTTTTTATTTAGATTTTTTTTCTTCAACTTTGTTTTATATAATTATTGTTTCTTCTTTTACAAAAAGAGCACAGATTCCCTTTTCTTCTTGGTTACCAGCAGCAATAGCTGCTCCTACTCCTGTATCTGCTTTAGTCCATTCTTCAACTTTAGTAACTGCTGGAGTTTATTTATTAATTCGCTTTTTTAATTTTTCAGTTTATAATAATATGTTTTTTTTACTTTTAAGAATATTAACTATATTTATATCTTCTTTTTGTGCTAATTATGAATTTGATTTAAAGAAAATTATTGCTTTGTCTACTCTTAGTCAGTTAGGCTTAATAATAAGATCTTTGTTTTTAGGGTTTGTAAATTTATCTTTTTTTCATTTATTAACTCATGCTATATTTAAGTCTCTATTATTTTTATGTGCTGGCATTTTTATTTTTTATATAAATGATAATCAAGATATTCGTTTTATAGGTTCAGTTTGCAATTTTTTACCTTTTTGTACTTCTTGTTTTAATCTTTCTAATATAGCTTTATGTGGACTTCCTTTTTTGTCAGGGTTTTACTCTAAGGATTTAATTTTAGAAATAAGTTTAATAAATTCTATAGGAATTTTATTCAATTTAATTTTTTTTGTTAGATTAGGTTTAACTTGTTCTTATAGAATTAGTTTATTTTATTATAGAATAATTATGAATAGAAAGTTCAAATGTCATTTTTTTTTTTATGAAGAAAAGTTAATTATAAAGTTAAGAATTTTTATTCTTACTTTATTTTCTGTCATTTTTGGTTGTTTAATCTTATGAATTTTACTTGTTGATTTTATAATAATTTTATTACCTATTCATTTAAAATTAATACCTTTAATTTTTATTACTATAGGTTCTTGAGTAGGACTTCATTTAAGTGAATTTAAAACTTTTTTGTTTAGTCAAACTTTTTATTTTTTTACAAATATATGGTTTATATTTAGTTACTCTTTTTACTTGTATAAATACACTTATTCTTACAGACTTATATTAAAAATGAATCTTAATTGAGGGGAACTTTTTGGGGCTATGGGTATTTCTTACTACTTATTAAAGTTATCTAATCTTCTTCAGTTTTATTCTAATAATAGAATAAAAATTATGTTTTTATCTTTTGCGGTTTGATTACTCATTATTTTGTATTTTAGTAGCTTAAATAAAGAGTGTTATAGTGAAGTTATAAAGGTAAGTTTTACTTCTAAAATATTATCTATAGATTTCGATTAATCATTTTTTTAATGAAAATAAAATGTTTTTATAAACTACATAGATAAAAGGTAAACGGAATTTAACCGCTTTAGAAATTAGTTAGCAGCTATTTCTTTGACTTAACCTTTAATTGGAATTAAATTCAATTTTCTTATCAACAATAAGCTACCTCTATTTTGGTTTCAATTAAAACATGAGGTTGATACCTTAAATTTTAGGTCGAAACTAAATGTAAATTTTACTTCTATGTTATTAGGAAGACTCATTGAGCACCTTCTGAATGCAAATCAGATATTATAATTAAATACAACCCATTATTTAGTTCAATTTAATATCCCATTAATTCATTCATGGTAAAGACCTAAAATCAAAATAAAAATAAAAATAGTTGATGTTAATAATCATGCTGTTATTTGTGATCTTTTCAAAGTTAAAATTATTGGTAAAATAATAATAATTTCAATATCAAAAATTAAAAAAATTACTGCAATTAAAAAAAAATGAATTGAAAATGGTAGTCGTTTAAAAGTTATTGGGTTAAATCCGCATTCAAATGGTGATGATTTTTGTCTATCAGAAATTTGTTTTTTATTAATTATAACAATTAATAATGTGATAACCAAGTTAATAATTGAAACAACAATTAAAAATATTAAAACTATAATTATTACTTATTTTCTAATGAAACATTTAAGTTGGAAGCTTAATATACTTTTTATATTAAATAAGTTAATTTCCTCATCAGTAGATAGAAATATATAAGAATAATCAAACTACGTCTACAAAGTGTCAATACCAAGCAGATGCTTCAAATCCTACGTGATGCTTTTTAGATATATGAAGTTTCAACATACGGGATAAGGAAACTACAATAAATATAGTTCCAATAATCACATGTAATCCGTGGAAACCAGTAGCGACAAAAAAAGTAGATCCGTATACTGAGTCTGAGATACAAAAAGGTGATTCAATATATTCATATAATTGTAAGATTGAAAAATAAACCCCTAAAATTACAGTTAAGATAGTTCTCTGGATTATTTGTGTATAATTTTTATTTACTAAAGAATTATGTGCTCATGTAATTGTAATCCCAGATCTTAATAAAATCATTGTGTTTAATATTGGAACATTTATTGGGTTAAAAGGGGTAATCCCCTTAGGGGGTCAAATTAAACCAATTTCTATTGAAGGTGATAGTCTTCTATGGAAAAAAGCTCAAAAGAATGATAAAAAAAATAATACTTCTGATAAAATAAATAATAATATACCTATTTTTATCCCTAAAGTTACTTTAAAAGTATGTAATCCTTGAAATGTTGACTCTCGTGTTACATCTCGTCATCATTGAATTATAGTTAAAATAATAATAATAATTCTTAGTAAGAATAGATCTATTTTAATTTTGTGGAATCATATAATTATTCCTAATATTAAAGTTATTAATCCAATAGATCCTGTTAAAGGTCACGGTCTTTTATCAACTAAATGGAAAGGATGATTATTCATATTTAAATTTCTCTAGAGTATAATGTTCTCAGTGTTATAAACACATATGCTTGAATTGTTGATACTGCAAGTTCAAATAATATTAAAATTACAAAAATAATTATTGTTGAAACTATAATTATTATTGATGATCTTCTCCCCAATAGAGATATTAATAAATGACCAGCAATTATATTGGCGGTTAATCGTACTGCTAATGATCCTGGTCGAATTAAGTTTCTTACTGTTTCAATTAAAACTATAAATGGGGTTAATATAGTAGGAGTACCTAAAGGTACAAGATGAGTGAACATAGAATTAGGTTTATTAAATCAACCATAAATTATAAATGCTATTCATAAGGGTAATGCTATAGTTAGTGAGAAAATTAGATGGGATGAAGAAGTAAAAACGTAAGGGACAAGTCCTATTAAATTATTAATTAAAATTAATGAAAATAATCTTAGTATAATTAGTAAAATACCTTTATATGGTATAATTATTTTAATTTCGGTTTTTAATACTGATAGTATTATTTTAGAAATTATTATTGGCTTTCTTGGTGTTAACCAATATTTGTAAGGGAGTATAAAGCAAAAAATCATTGTTCTTATTCAATTTAATGATAAGTTTCCAGTACAAGGGTCAAATACAGAAAATAAATTAGTTATCATTTTCAGTTTATTTTTGTAAGATTTAAATTAATTTTAAAATCAATTTTTTTTTTGTAATCAAAGTATAATATTGATATAATTATAATAAATGATAAAATAAATATAATTATTAAGAATGTTCATCATATAGGGGATATTTGAGGCAAAAAGATTACTTATTAGTATTTTAAAGTTGACAACTTTATGTTTTAATTAAACTAAATCTTTCATTAAGAGTAATCGCTACTTTACTATAAAATGGTTTAAGAGACCAGTACTTGCTTTAAGTAACTTAATGAATAATTTTTCAATCAATTAAGGAATCTTTTCATATTAATTCTTTCTAGAACAATTGGTATGAATCTGTGATTTGCACCACAGATTTCAGAACACTGACCATAAAATAACCCTGGTCGTTTTATTAAAATATTACCTTGATTAATACGCCCAGGGGATGCGTCAACTTTCAACCCTAAACAAGGAATTGTTCAGGAGTGAATTACATCAGATGATGTTATCAAAATTCGTGTTTGTGTATTAAATGGTAAAACAACACGATTATCTGTTTCAAGCAGTCGAAATTCATTATTCTCTAAGTCTCTTGTAGGCTTTATATAAGAATCAAATTCAATCTTTTTAAAGTCTGAGTATTCATATGACCAAAATCACTGATGACCAATTGCTTTAATAGAAATGAGAGGTTTATTTGTTTCTTCAATTATATATAAAATTTTTAAAGATGGTAAAGCAATAAAAATTAAAAGAATAGCGGGTATAATTGTTCAAATTAATTCAATTAATTGACCCTCTAATAACATTCGATTAATAAATTTTCTTGTTATTAATCTAATTATTATATAAAGAACAGTAATAGTAATTATTACAATAATTATTATTGTGTGATCATGGAATATAATTAATTGTTCTATTACAGGTGAATTTGCGTCTTGTGTGTTTAAATTTGATCATGAAGCAATTTCTATAGAAATGGTAACATTTTTAAATGAATTTTAAGCTCATTGCATAATTATCTGCCACAATAGATTAATTTGTTAATAAAGGTAATTCTCTATATGAATGTTCTTCAGGTGGTATTTTTTGTAATCATTCAATTGATGAGATATTATTAATAGAAAATATTACTATTCGCTTTGAAATTAATCTTTCTCAAATAATGAATATTAATATTAAAATTCTGACAAATGAGATTAATCTTCCAATAGAAGATAGATTATTTCATGATAAATAAATGTCTGGGTAATCAGAGTATCGTCGGGGGAACCCTCTTAATCCTAAAAAATGTTGTGGGAAAAATGTTATATTAACCCCTACAAATATAAATAAGAATTGAATTTTAAGTCAAGTTGGGTTTAGTGTTAAACCAGTGAATAACGGAAATCAGTGGATAAACCCAGCAATAATAGCAAATACTGCACCTATAGATAATACGTAGTGAAAGTGGGCAACTACATAATAAGTATCATGTAAAATAACATCAATTGATGAATTTGATAAAATAATACCGGTTAGCCCTCCTAAAGTAAACAAGAATACGAACCCATAAGATCACAACATTTGGATTCTTTTTTTAATAGGTACTCCATGTATTGTTGCTAACCAACTAAATACCTTAATACCTGTAGGTACTGCAATAATTATTGTTGCTGATGTAAAGTAAGCTCGAGTATCTACATCTATACCTACTGTAAATATGTGATGAGCTCACACTACAAACCCAAGTAATCCAATTGATATTATTGCATAAATTATTCCAATATAACCAAATGATTCATTTTTACCTCTTTCTTGGGTAATAATATGTGAAATTATTCCAAATCCTGGTAGAATTAAAATATAAACTTCAGGGTGCCCGAAAAATCAAAATAAATGTTGGTATAAAATAGGATCACCCCCTCCTGATGGGTCAAAGAATGAAGTGTTTAAATTTCGGTCTGTTAATAATATTGTAATTGCCCCAGCTAAAACTGGTAATGAGAGTAAAAGTAAAACAGCTGTAATTACAACAGATCAAACAAACAATGGGATTCGGTCTAATGTTAATCTATTTGATCGTATATTAATTACTGTTGTAATAAAATTAACTGCCCCTAAAATTGATGAGATACCTGCTAAATGTAAAGAAAAAATTGCTAAATCAACTCTAGCCCCAGAATGTGCAACATTTCTAGATAGAGGTGGGTAAACTGTTCATCCTGTTCCTGCCCCAGTTTCTACTATCGATCTTAATATAAGAAGTGTTAAAGAAGGGGGTAAAAGTCAAAATCTTATGTTATTTATTCGAGGGAATGCTATATCAGGGGCTCCAATTATTAAAGGTAATAATCAATTACCAAACCCACCAATTATAATTGGTATTACTATAAAGAAAATTATAATGAATGCATGAGAAGTTACAATTACGTTGTATACTTGATCGTTAGTAATAAATGGGCCTGGTTGTGTTAACTCAATACGAATAATTATTCTTAATATTATTCCCACTAAACCTGATCAGATTCCAAAAATAAAATATATAGTTCCAATATCTTTATGATTAGTTGAGTATATTCATTTTATCATAACTAAGATGTCTGATTTAAGTAGTAAACTGTAAATTTATTTAAAGGTTTTACCTTCTTAGTAAAGATCTTATAGTTTAAAAAAAAAATTTAAAATTGCAAGTTTTAAGATGAGAATCTTCTAAGATTTACTTACAAAGTTTATTTAACTTTGAAGGTTAAAAGTTTAATATAACTTAAAATCTTAATTTATAACTTTTGTTATTAGAATTAATGGAGTTAAAGTAAAATTTACTATAATTACAATTAATGTAAATTTATTTGAATTTAATATCCACCATTTTGGTGTTATAGAGTAAAATATTAAAGTTAAGTAGACTATTCGTAAATAAAAAAATATAACAATTGTAGATAATAGAATAATTATTACTAAATTTACAATTATTAGCTTTCTTACAGCGAATTCAATAACCATTAATTTAATTGAAAATCCTAGCAAAGGGGGTATACCACCTATAGATAGAAGATTAATTCATAGGGTAAACTTGTTTACTAAGAAGTTTTCTCTAAAAATTAGTTGATTTACATACAAAGAGTTTGTTGAGGTTAGTACTCAAATTAACAACAAAAGTAGAGTGGAATATACAATTAAATAAATTATTCAGATAAAATTATTTTTGATAGCTAGAATAATAAGTCCTATATTGAAAATTGATGAATATGTAACTAATTTTTTAATAGCAGTTTGATTAAGACCTATAATAGACCCTACTAATATTGTAATGACAACAATTATTGATGTTGAGGCTTGAATAAATGACAAGATTATTAATGGTGGTACTTTAGAGATTGTAAGGATAATTAGTAAAGGTAAAGGCTGGATAGATTCAATTACTGAAATTAACCATGAGTGGAAAGGTGCTACTCCTATTTTTATTAAAATAGCAAATGTTATAAGTATATTATTTACTGTTAAATCTCTTAATATAGTTATTATACCAATAATTAAAAATCCAGATCTAATTCTTTGTACTAGGAAATATTTTATTATTGATTCCGAAGTGATAATAAGTTTTCTTTGGAGAATAGGAAGGAGCGTGACTAGAGATAACTCTAATCCAGCTCAAATAAATAATCAATTATTTGAACATAAGCAAATTATAACCCCAACAATTATAAAGCTTAAGAAAAATATTTTTGAAGAATTTATTTTTATTAAAAAGGGAAAGATTTTACTTTCATTCGCAGGGTATGAACCTAAAAGCTTTTGTTAGCTTACCTTTTTTTCACTCTTTGTAAATAGGTGTAATGATGCACAGAAAATTTTGATTTTTACGGACAAGTTTAATCCTTGAATTTACAATAAGGGTAAAGCATACATAATTTATCCTATCAAGATAACCCTTTATTCAGGCACCTTATT